GATTATGAGTTGTAAAGCAAAATATAGAAGAGAAGGATGTGGATAACTGGAAGGGTGAGAGAAGGATAAAAAAAGAATATGAACGATATATGATTCCACTAGAATATGTAAGGTCTATAAGTCATCTCATAAAAGGCAATGTAATAAAGCAAAGCATCAATACTTCTGATTCATCCACAATTCGATGAATCTGTTAATAGAACAAAAACTCAAGAGCCTTGGGCCAATAAAAGACTGAGAAGATTGACTCAAGAATAAATTAATTTGGGGCTCCATTGTGGAATTTAGACCTAACCATTAGTTGTGAAGCGGTGGGAACGACGGAACCCGTGAATGCAGAAGAGAAGATTCTATTAAAAACGAATCCTAATGATTCATTGGGTGGGATGGCGGAACAAACCGGGGACAATTCTGAGAGGTCGAGTACTAACCCTACAACTAAATTAGACTATAGACTAGATATTGAAAGAGTAAATATTCGCCCGCGAAAGCTTTATTTTATTGGATTGCTCCATTTTACATTTTCATTTTAGTCAATCCGATACAATAATAATAATAAAAAGATTCGTAAAAAAAAAAAAAAAGAAATAATAATAATATAGAATTAAAGGGTTATATATCCAAACAAGATAAAAAAATTTCGAATAGCTTATATGAAATCCATCTCAGAGAATCCCACGAGTCGGTGTATTATTCATTAATGTATGTATATCTTAAATGAAATATTTTTCTTTTATTGTAATGTAAAGCATTTWTCATTCGCGAGGAGCTGGATGAGAAGAAACTCTCATGTCCGGTTCTGTAGTAGAGATGGAATTGCGAAACAACCATCAACTATAACCCYAAAAGAACCAGATTCCGTAAACAACATAGAGGAAGAATGAAGGGAATCTCTTATCGAGGTAATCATATTTGTTTCGGTAAATATGCTCTTCAAGCACTTGAACCCGCTTGGATCACATCTAGACAAATAGAAGCGGGGCGACGAGCAATGACACGAAATGCACGCCGTGGTGGAAAAATATGGGTACGTATATTTCCAGACAAACCAGTTACAGTAAGACCTGCCGAAACGCGTATGGGATCTGGAAAAGGATCTCCCGAATATTGGGTAGCTGTCGTTAAACCGGGTAGAGTACTTTATGAAATAGGCGGAGTGGCAGAAAATATAGCCAGAAGGGCCATTTCAATAGCGGCGTCCAAAATGCCTATCCGAACTCAATTCATTATTTCGGGATAGAAATGTAGAACCAAAGGAAAGAGGTCTTTGGAATAAAAAAAAAATTACAGGTTTCTTTTTTTGGACAAAGACAAATAGTATTTCTTTTTTTTTATTCGCCCCTTTTGCATTGGCATTGAAATAACAAATTAAAAAATGATATGATTCAACCTCAGACCTATTTGAATGTAGCGGACAACAGCGGGGCCCGAGAATTAATGTGTATTCGAATTATAGGAGCTAGTAATCGCCGATATGCTCATATTGGTGACGTTATTGTTGCTGTGATCAAAGAAGCCGTACCAAATATGCCTCTAGAAAGATCAGAAGTGATCCGAGCTGTAATTGTACGTACTTGTAAAGAATTCAAACGCGACAACGGTATGATAATACGATATGATGACAATGCTGCAGTTGTGATTGATCAAGAAGGAAACCCAAAAGGAACTCGAATTTTTGGTGCGATTGCCCGAGAATTGAGACAATTAAATTTTACTAAAATAGTTTCATTAGCCCCCGAAGTATTATGAGACCGTGATATAGAAATAGATTTAAAGATCAATTTAACGGATTGTGTCTCACGTATATACCTTTAATAATTCATAAACATAAATAAATAGAAAAAAAGAACATGTATGTTTATTATATCCAAATTTGGAGGCACCAATAATTTTAGTTCATCATGGGTAGGGACACTATTGCTGACATAATAACCTCTATACGAAATGCTGACATTAATAGAAAAGGAACGGTTCGAATAGTATCTACTAACATCGCCGAAAACATTGTTAAAATACTTTTACGGGAAGGTTTTATCGAAAACGTGCGAAAACACCGGGAAAACAAAAAATCTTTTTTGGTTTTAACCCTGCAACATAGAAGAAATAGTAAAGGGCCCTATAGAGCTCTTTTAAATTTAAAACGGATTAGCCGACCGGGTCTCCGAATCTATTCGAATTACCAGCGCATTCCTAGAATTTTGGGTGGGATAGGGATTGTAATTCTTTCTACTTCTCGAGGTATAATGACCGGCCGGGAGGCGCGACTGGAAGGAATCGGCGGAGAAATTTTGTGTTATATATGGTAATTCTTTTAATATTCGACTTAAATCCGAAACTTCTTTTCTTATTTGTGAAAAAACAGAGAAAGGACGAAGTTATCTAATATCACCCCGCCTCTATTAGTGGATACTTCAAAAGGATGGAATAAAAGAACAAAACAAAACGGGTTTTAAGTACTTAAAAATTTCCCAACGGTATAGTTTAGATAAAGAAGATCTGT